AATAGAGTGCCTGAAGAAAAGGATTATTTTGATAGAATAAATTATGTATTTTTAATACCTTTATTACATTTAATAGAATCAGACTATTTCCTAAAGTATCAAAAACTTTTATACCTCTTATACTAAAATGTAAAAAAGTAAGCTAATCAAGCTCCTGGGTTCATACCCCATCAATAAAGGTTTTAATCCTTTCTTTTTTAATTTTAAATTTTTATAAAATTTTATTTATCAATAGAATAATTTTAGGAACAATAATAACTATCTCTTCATATTCATGATTAAGAATATGAATAGGACTGGAAATTAATCTTTTATCTCTTATCCCCCTAATAAGAAACCCTAAAAGAATTTACCCATCAGAATCCGCATTGAAATATTTTATCACACAAACCATAGCCTCAACAATTCTACTATTTTCAATTATTTTATTAATAAATAAAACCGAATTTATCCCTATAAATTCCAATAATTCACTATTAATAATTATAAATTCAGCTATTTTAACTAAAATAGGGGCAGCCCCCTTCCATTTCTGATTCCCTGAAGTAATAGAAGGTTTAAATTGAATAAATTGTCTAATTATTTTAACGTGACAAAAAATCGCCCCAATAATTATTTTCATGTATAATATTAAAATAACTATTTTTCTATCCTCAATTATTATTATTTCCTCAATTATTAGAGGAATCATAGGAATCAATCAAATCAGCTTACGGAAAATTTTAACATATTCATCCATCAATCATATTGGTTGAATATTGGCTAGAATAATAATATTTCAATCAATTTGAATTATTTATTTTTTAATTTACTCATTTATCTCAATAAATATTATTTTCATTTTTAACAAATTAAAAATTTTTTATTTAAATCAACTATTTAATAAAATAAATAACAAAAAATTAATTAAATTTTTCTTTATAATAAATTTTCTATCATTAGGAGGACTACCCCCCTTCCTAGGGTTTTTACCTAAATGACTAACCATTAATAACCTGGTTATCAATAATTTTTATATAATTAGATTAGTACTAATTATTTTAACATTGATAACCTTATTTTTTTACTTACGAATTACATTTAGAACCATAATTCTATATAGATCAGAAAATACCCTCAATCAAATTAAAATCAATAAATTTATAATTTATTTCTTTAATTCAATCAATCTCTTTGGTTTATTAACATGTACACTTATATTTAACTTTTCTTAAAAGGATTTAAGTTAAAAACAAACTAACAGCCTTCAAAGCTGTAAATAGATGAAGGTTTCTAAGCCTTAGGCTTAAGAAAAAAATTCACCTTTAAATTTGCAATTTAAAATCATTATTGACTATAAAACCTGAAAAAAGAATTATTATTCGTAAATAAATTTACAATTTATTGCCTAACCTCAGCCATTTTTTCCATAAATCAAAAATACTAACTATAGCCATTGACCTTGATCTTAACTTTAACTTTCAAATAATTTTGAAAACTGCCGATATTTTAATTAAATAGACTCAAAAAAATCTTTAATTTTAAAACTTAACCCCCTAAATCAAAGTTTTAAGCCCACCCCTAAAGGCTAAAATTAAAATCCCTAAATTTTAATTTTAAACCAATTTCCGAACAAGTGACTATTTTCTACTAATCATAAAGATATTGGGACCTTATATTTTATTTTTGGGGCTTGAGCAAGAATGATTGGTACTTCCCTAAGTATATTAATCCGGACAGAGCTTGGGACCCCTGGATCATTAATTGGCGATGATCAAATTTATAACGTAATCGTAACAGCCCATGCCTTTGTCATAATTTTTTTTATAGTGATACCAATTATAATCGGTGGATTTGGGAACTGACTAGTCCCCCTAATGTTAGGTGCCCCAGACATAGCATTCCCTCGTTTAAATAATATGAGATTTTGATTATTACCCCCTTCCCTAACTTTACTATTAATAAGAAGAATTGTAGAAAGAGGCGCTGGTACAGGGTGGACTGTTTACCCCCCTCTCTCTTCTAATATTGCCCACGGAGGATCTTCAGTAGACTTGGCTATTTTTAGTCTACATTTAGCGGGAATTTCTTCTATTCTAGGGGCCGTAAATTTTATTTCTACAGTAATTAACATACGCCCAATTGGGATAAATTTAGATCGAATACCCCTATTTGTTTGATCCGTTGTAATTACAGCCGTATTACTTTTACTATCTCTACCAGTATTAGCTGGAGCTATTACAATACTTTTGACAGACCGAAATTTAAATACCTCTTTCTTTGACCCCGCTGGAGGGGGGGATCCTATTTTATACCAACATTTATTTTGATTTTTTGGCCATCCTGAAGTCTATATTTTAATTCTCCCCGGATTTGGAATAATCTCCCACATTATCAGACAAGAAAGAGGGAAAAAGGAAGCCTTTGGAACTCTAGGAATAATTTATGCAATAATAGCTATTGGATTATTGGGATTCGTGGTATGAGCTCATCACATATTCACAGTCGGAATAGATGTAGATACCCGAGCTTATTTTACGTCAGCAACTATAATTATCGCTGTCCCAACAGGAATTAAGATTTTTAGATGACTGGCTACTCTTCATGGAACACAAATCAATTACAGCCCATCCACTCTATGAATACTTGGGTTCGTATTTTTATTCACCGTAGGTGGATTAACTGGTGTAATTCTCGCCAATTCTTCAATTGACATTATTCTACACGATACTTATTATGTAGTGGCACATTTTCATTACGTACTATCCATGGGGGCAGTATTTGCAATTATAGCAGGATTTGTTCAATGATTCCCATTATTTACTGGACTTACCTTACATAAAAAATATCTAAAAATACAATTTTTTGTAATATTTATTGGTGTAAATTTAACATTTTTCCCCCAACATTTTTTAGGATTAAGAGGAATACCCCGACGATATTCAGATTACCCTGATGCATACACTCTATGAAATATAATTTCATCTCTAGGATCTATAATTTCCTTAGTTAGAGTATTATTTTTATTGTTTATTTTCTGAGAGGGATTTTCATCCCAACGAAAAAGAATATCATCGATACAAATAACTTCCTCAATTGAATGAATACAGGCCCTACCACCCGCCGAACACAGATATTCTGAACAGCCTATACTAACGATTAATTTCTAATATGGCAGAATAGTGCGCTGGATTTAAGCCCCAAATATAAAGTTTTTTCTTTTTTTAGAAATTGCAACATGAAAAACTATTCTCCTTCAAGACAGGGCTTCCCCATTAATAGAACAATTAAGATTCTTCCACGATCACACTATAATAGTGTTAGTAATTATTACAATTTTAGTGGGACAATTAATAGTAAATTTATTTTTTAATAAATTTTCCCACCGATTCTTATTAGAGGGACAATTAATTGAAATTGTATGGACCATTCTCCCAGCAATTACTTTAATTTTTATTGCTTTACCATCTTTACGATTAATTTATATTTTAGATGAAGTTAATAACCCCATTGTTACAATTAAAACTATTGGCCATCAATGATACTGATCCTACGAATATTCAGATTTTAAAAAAATTGAATTTGATTCTTATATAATTCCAATAAATGAAATAAAACCTTTTAATTTTCGCTTATTGGATGTTGATAATCGAATCGCTATCCCATTTGAATCCCAAATTCGCATACTGGTTACATCAGCTGACGTAATTCATTCTTGAACTATCCCATCCCTAGGAGTTAAAATTGATGCCACTCCCGGCCGATTAAACCAAATTAGATTTTCCTCTAACCGATCAGGAATCTTTTATGGCCAATGTTCAGAAATTTGCGGAGCAAATCATAGATTTATACCTATTGTCGTAGAAAGAATTTCCCCTAATTATTTCGTTAAATGAATTTCTAAAATAAGAGATTAACCACTAGATGACTGAAAGCAAGTACTGGTCTCTTAAACCATTTAATAGTAAATTAGCGATTACTTCTAATGGAAAATTTAGTTAAATATATAACATTAGTTTGTCAAACTAAAATTATTAACCCCATTAGATAATTTTCTATTCCTCAAATAATACCTCTAAGATGATTAACTCTTTTTATTTATTTTTCTTTAATTTTCTTAATATATAATTCTATAAATTATTTTTTATTTATTTATCCAATTAAAAAATTTAAATTTGATAAAAAATTAATCCAATTAAGTTGAAAATGATAGCAAATCTATTTTCATCCTTTGATCCAGCAACTAATTTTAATTTATCACTAAATTGACTAAGAATTACCTTAGGGGTAATATTTATACCTATAATATTTTGATTGATCCCATCTCGAATAAATATCCTATGAATTAATATTATTTATACTCTTCATAAAGAATTTAAAATTTTAATTGGAAATTTTAAAATTAAAGGAATAACATTGATTTTTATCTCTTTATTTTCATTAATTTTATTTAATAATTTTTTAGGATTGTTCCCCTATATTTTTACAGGAACAAGCCATATGACTTTAACCCTAGCTTTAGCCTTACCGCTATGAATAAGATTTATAATTTATGGGTGGACCAATAATACTATTCATATACTAGCTCATCTAGTTCCCCAAGGAACACCACCAATTCTAATACCTTTTATAGTATGTATTGAAACTATCAGAAATATCATCCGCCCCGGAACTCTCGCCGTACGATTATCTGCGAATATAATCGCTGGCCACTTACTTTTAACCCTTCTAGGAAATACCGGTCCAATAATATCTATATGATTATTAAATTTATTAATTATTACCCAATTATTACTCTTAGCCTTAGAATCCGCAGTATCAATTATTCAGGCATATGTCTTTTCCGTTCTTAGAACCCTGTATTCAAGAGAAGTCATTTAAAATGACAACACACAAAAATCACCCATACCACTTAGTTGATGTAAGACCCTGGCCTTTATTGGGCTCTTTAAGAGCTATAATTATTATAATAGGGTTAATTAAATGGTTCCATTTTTTTAGACCTAATCTCCTATTATTGGGATTTTTAATTATAATATTAATTATATACCAATGATGACGAGATATCGTACGTGAAGGAACTTTCCAAGGTCTACACACTTACAGAGTAACAATAGGATTACGATGGGGGATAATTTTATTTATTACCTCAGAAATTTTTTTCTTTATCAGATTTTTTTGAGGGTTTTTTCATAACTCTCTTTCCCCTAGAATTGAAATTGGTATAATATGACCCCCCCAAGGAATTTCAACATTTAATCCCATTGAAATTCCACTATTAAATACATTAATCTTATTAACTTCGGGTTTTACAGTTACTTGGGCCCATCACAGAATAATGGAAAATAATCAAAAACAATCCCTTCAAGGCTTATTTTTAACAGTAATTTTAGGAATTTATTTTTCAATATTACAAGGATATGAATATATAGAAGCATCTTTCACAATTTCCGACTCTATTTATGGATCCTCATTCTACATAGCAACCGGATTCCACGGATTGCATGTAATTATTGGAACTACATTTTTATTAGTATGCTTAATTCGACACTACTACAATCATTTTTCATCTATCCACCACTTCGGTTTCGAAGCTGCGGCTTGATACTGACATTTTGTAGATGTAGTATGATTATTTTTATATATTTCTATTTATTGATGAGGAAGATAATTTATATAATATAATTATTATATTTGACTTCCAATCAAAAAATCTAAATTTTAGTATAAATAATTAAAATTCTATTTATTATATCAATTATTATTTTATCAATTACATTAATCATAATACTAATATTAAATTTTATCTCTAAAAAAACTTTTTCTGATCGGGAAAAAAGCTCTCCGTTTGAATGCGGATTTGACCCCAAAAATTCGGCACGATTACCATTTTCCCTTCAATTCTTTTTAATCGCTGTAATTTTTTTAATTTTTGATGTAGAAATTACCCTTCTTTTACCAATAATTATAATTATCAATATTACCAATATAATTAATTATTCATTTATTTTTATTTTTTTTGTATTTATTTTACTAGTGGGCATCTACCATGAGTGAAATCAAGGGGCACTAGACTGAGCTATTTAGGATAATAGTTAACTATAACATTTAATTTGCATTTAAAAAGTATTGAAACTATCAATTTATCTTAATAAGAAGTAAAACTTACATTTAGTTTCGACCTAAAAATTTGATGATATCATCCTTATTTTAATTGAAACCAAAAAGAGGTATATCACTGTTAATGATAAAATTGAATTTTTTTTCCAATTAAAGAAATAGGATAATCAAAAATAAGCTTCTAACTTAATTTTTAAGCAGTGTGACTCTGTTTATATTTCTATTTACATAGTTTAAAAAAAACATTACATTTTCACTGTAAAAATGAATTCATATTTCTATAAATACTTAAAAATAAAATTTATTACCTTAATATCTTCAATATCATGCTCTTAATAAGCTATTTAAGTAAATATTTATTAATAAAAAAATCATTCATATTAATATTATTATAAAATAAATTTTTAAATGATTTTTAAATACTAATCGTATAATTTTAGATACAGCTAATATTTTAAATCTAAGATTTAGACCCCCGTAATACTCAATTCAACCTTGATCAAAATTTTTATACTTTAATCCTAATATCACAGGATAAAAATTTACCCCAAAAGTAGAAATAATCGGTATAAATCATATTGATGAGCAAAAATATCTTACATTATATAAATTTATAGATTTTAAATTATAATTTAAAGAAAACTTTGATATTTCTAACCCTAAATATAGGCCAAATAAAATTATAACTAAAGTTATTAATTTTATTAAAAAAGGCAAACAAATAAAAAATGGCGAAGGAAATATTAACCACATCAATATTCTACCAGAAAAAACAACAAAAAAAATTAATCCCCCTATACCTTTCAATATAATAAAACTCCTCTCACTTAAAGAATTTAAGGAAATATAATTATTATTCCCTATAAAAGTATAATAACATAAACGAATTCTATAACAAACCGTTAATCCAATTGAAATATAAAAAATTATATAAATAAAAATATTCAAGTATTGTATTGATATAACTTCTACAATCAAATCTTTTGAATAAAATCCCGATAAAAATGGAATCCCACACAAAGAAAAATTTCTAATATTAAAAAAAGCACAAGTTAACGGCATATGATAAATTAAACCACCCATAAAACGAATATCTTGACAATTATTTATATTATGAATAATATTACCAGCACATATAAAAAGAAGTGCTTTAAATAAAGCATGAGTCAATAAATGAAAAAACGCTAAATAAAATTCTCCTAATGCCAAAATTCTTATTATTAGCCCTAATTGCCTTAATGTAGATAAGGCAATAATTTTTTTTAGATCAAATTCAAAATTTGCCCCTAACCCAGATATAAATATTGTTATACAAGCAAAAAATAATAAAAAATACTTCAATTCATTTGAAAAACAATAATTAAATCGAATCAATAAATATACACCAGCTGTTACTAAAGTAGAAGAATGAACTAAAGAAGAAACTGGCGTAGGCGCCGCTATTGCCGCAGGCAATCAAGAAGAAAAGGGGATTTGAGCTCTTTTAGTTATTGCCGCTAAAACTACTAAAATTGAAATTAATTCTATAATACTATCATTTTTTATATAATCTAAATAAAAAATATAATTTCATCTCCCATAATTTAACATTCAAGCAATAGATATTAATAAAGCCACATCCCCGATTCGATTAGTTAGTGCTGTAATCATACCGGCATTATAAGACTTGATATTTTGATAATAAATAACCAAACAATAAGAAACTAACCCCAAACCATCTCAACCTAACAAAATTGAAATTAAATTAGGCCTAATAATTAATAATATTATTGAAAACACAAATATTACTACAAGTAAAATAAACCGATTAATTATTAAATCTCCATGTATATATTCTCTCCTATAAAAAATTACCATAGAAGAAATAAATAACACAAATCTTATAAAAAGTATAGATATTCAATCTAATAAAATAGTTATTACTAAAGAAGTTGAATTAAATGATAATAAATTAAATTCTACTATTAAAGAATAATCTAAAATTATAAAATTAATTCTCATAAAAAATAAAATTAAAGAAAATATTAAAAACACTCTAAAATAAATTAAACAAATTATTTCTATTATTTAAGATAAAAATTTATATCCTTGATCCCACAAATCAATATTTTATTTATTAAACTACTTAAATAAATTCACATAGAAAAATATTCTATTTTTAAAATTAAAATATTCAAAGGAAATAAATGTAAAAATAATAATAAATACTCTCGACCTAGTCCCCTATAAAATGAATACCCTCCTGAATAAATTATTCCATGTTGAGTATAAGAATATAAAAATAAAGAATATACTGCTCTTAAAAAAGATATTATAGATAATAAAATTATCCTTAATCAACTATAAGAAATTAATCTATTAATTAATATAATTTCCCCTAATAAATTTAATGATGGCGGCGCTGCTATATTACAACAACTAAATAAAAATCACCAAAATGTTAAATTAGGAAGATTATTAATTAACCCCTTATTTAGATATAACCTACGCCTCTGAGTTCGTTCATAAGATATATTTGCCAAACAAAATAACCCTGAAGAACATAGCCCATGAGCTAATATTATAATTAAAGAACCACATATCCCCCAAATTCTTATTGTTATAATTCCCCCCATTACTAACCCTATATGAGCTACTGAAGAATAAGCAATTAAAGATTTTATATCTCTCTGACGAATACAAATTAAGGAAACATAGACCCCCCCTACCAAACTAATTATAATAAAAATAATATTAATTTTTATATTTAATTCTAAAAATAATACTATCAACCGCATTAAACCATACCCGCCTAACTTTAATATAATTCCAGCTAAAATCATCGAACCTGAGACAGGTGCTTCGACATGCGCCTTTGGCAGTCAAAGATGAACAAAAAATATTGGTAATTTAATAAAAAAAACAAAATTTATACATAAATATATAAAAATATTGTTAATATTTTCATTTATAAAATAAAACTCTAATCTATAAAAACTAATGTAATAATTAAAAATTGAAATTATCATAGGCAAAGAAACCAATAAAGTATAAAATAATAAATAAATACCAGCCTCAATCCGTTCAGGTTGATACCCCCAACCAATAATTAAAATTAATACAGGAATTAATCTAATCTCAAAAAATAAATAAAAAATAAATAAATTTATAGATCTAAAAGTAATAAATAATGTCAATAATAAAATAATCATTACTAAACAAAATAAATTATAATAATTATTATTTTTATATAGAGATTCCCTAGCTAAAATTATTAATGAACAAATTCAAATTCTTAATAAAATTAAAGAAAAAGATAATAAATCGCAACCTAAAAAATAAGAAATATTTAAAAATAAATAATTAAAACTAAAACTCAACATAAATATTATTATAAGTATAAAAAACATAATTTGAATTATTCAATAATTAACCCCAAAACATAAAGGAATTATAAATACTATTATAAAAATAAATTTTATCATAAAGAAGACAACGTTAAAATGTAATCATTACCGTGAGAACGAATCATTGAAATTAAAATCGATAATCCTAATGCACCCTCACAAACTCTTATAGTTAAAAAAACTATACAGAAAAAATATTCATAATTCATTATTCTTAAAAATATAAAAATATTTACATATAAAGATAAAACAATAAACTCCAATCTCAATAACATTAATAATAAATGCTTACGTTTAGAGGAAAAAACAATTAAACCACATAAATATATAAAAATAAATAAACTTATTAACATTAATGTTTTAATAATTTAATGTAAAATATTGGTCTTGTAAATCAAAAATAAGAATTTCCTTTTAAAACATCAGAGAAAGAAAATCCTTTCTATCTTTAATCTCCAAAATTAAAATTTTAATAAAACTATTCTCTGCATTAATATAATTCTTTCACTAACATTAATTATATCATTAATATTTTTATTTTTAAATCATCCCCTATCATTCGGATTAATTTTATTAATTCAAACTATTCTAATCTCTATAATTACAGGAAACATAAGACTAAATTACTGATACTCCTATATATTAATATTAATTATAGTAGGTGGAATACTAATTTTATTTATATACATAACAAGAATTGCCTCTAACGAAAAATTTAAATTTTCTTTTAAACTAATAATTTTTATACTATTATCTGCAATTATTATATCCATATTACTCATAATTGATCATTATTTTTTAAATTTTTTTTCATTAAATGAAAATATAATTAAACAAGATAATTTTTCTTATTTTTATATCTCTATAAATAAATACCTTAATTTCCCCTCAATTATTATTTTTTTAACGATTATTATTTATTTATTTATTACTTTAATTGCAGTAGTTAAAATTACCAATATTAATTATGGCCCCCTCCGACAAAAATTTTAATGAAAATACCAATTCGAAAAAATTCACCTTTAATAAAAATTATAAATAATTCTATTATTGATCTTCCCACACCCTCTAATATTACTACAATATGAAATTTCGGATCTTTATTAGGCATCTGTTTAATTATTCAAATTATTACAGGCCTATTTTTAGCAATACATTATTGCCCTGACGTAGATATAGCATTCAACAGAATTGCCCATATTTGCCGAGATGTTAATTATGGATGATTAATTCGAACACTACACGCAAATGGGGCTTCTTTCTTTTTTATTTGTATTTATATTCATATTGGCCGAGGCATCTACTATAGATCGTATTTATTAATAGTGACATGAATAATTGGTGTTACAATTTTTTTTATAGTGATAGCAACAGCTTTTCTAGGATATGTTTTACCCTGAGGACAAATATCATTTTGAGGCGCAACCGTTATTACAAATTTATTATCAGCAATTCCCTACCTAGGAAACATAATCGTTCAATGAATTTGGGGTGGATTCGCAGTTGATAATGCCACTTTAACACGATTTTTCACATTTCACTTTCTATTCCCATTTATCGTAGCGGCACTAACTATCATCCATTTATTATTTTTACATCAAACAGGTTCAAATAATCCACTAGGTACACAATCAAATATCGATAAAATACCCTTTCACCCATATTTTTCTTTTAAAGACATCCTAGGATTTTTAATTATAATATTTATATTAACTATACTAACACTAACAAACCCGTATTTATTGGGAGACCCAGATAATTTTATTCCCGCTAACCCTTTAGTTACCCCTATCCACATTCAACCAGAATGATACTTTTTATTTGCATACGCAATTTTACGATCTATCCCCAATAAATTAGGCGGGGTGATTGCTTTAGCAATATCAATTGCAATCCTATATATTATACCTTTTATTAATAAAAAAAAATTTTCAAGAACACAATTTTACCCTATCAATAAAATTTTATTTTGATCACTATTATCGATTATTCTACTATTAACATGAATTGGGGCCCGACCAGTAGAAGATCCGTATATTTTACTGGGACAACTATTAACAATTCTATATTTTTTATATTATTTTTTAAATCCTTTAATAAATAAATTTTGAGATTCTATCTTATTTAAATAGTTAATGAACTTGAATAAGTATATATTTTGAAAATATAAAATAGAAATAAAAATGTTCTATTAACTTGTACTAAATTTTATTGACTAAATAAAAAGGGAGAAAATCAATAATTTAAATGAAAAAAATATCAATAAATAATTTAATGAGATAGGCAAGTAATTTTTCCAAGCTAAATATATTAATTTATCATACCGAAATCGTGGTAAAGTCCCACGAACCCAAATTCAAAGAAATCTCATAAAAGTTAATTTTATAAAAAATAACCAAGAATAAAAATCCCCCCCTAAAAATAATAAACAACATAATATTCTTATAAACAAAATTCTAGCATATTCAGCTAAAAAAATTATAGCAAACCCCCCTCTTCTATACTCAACATTAAAACCAGAAACTAACTCTGACTCACCCTCAGCAAAATCAAAGGGAGTTCGATTAGTTTCAGCTAATCTAGAAACTAAAAATATAAAACATAGCGGAAACCCTATAAAAATAAACCAAATTAACTCTTGAAATTTTATAAAATCTATTAAATTTAAAGAACAAACCAATGTTAAAAAAGACATAATAATTAAAGATAACCTCACTTCATAAGAAATTGTCTGAGCTACCGAACGCAATCTCCCTAATATAGAATAATTAGAATTTGATGATCAACCTGCCAATATAATTGTATAAACCCCCAATCTAGAAATAGTTAAAAAAAATAAAACTGATAGATTAAATGAAAAATTTATAGTATAAAAAGGCATACTTATCCATAAAAATAAAGATAAAAATAAATTCATTAAAGGACATAAATAGTATAAATTAAAATTAGATATATACGGATAAATTTGTTCCTTACTAAATAATTTAATTGCATCACTGAAAGGCTGAATTAACCCATTAAACCCAACTTTATTAGGCCCTTTACGAATCTGAATATACCCTAGAACCTTCCGCTCTAACAATGTTAAAAAAGCCACCCCTACTAAAACACAAATAACTAAAATTAAGCTTGACAATAACATTAAAATTAAATCTTTAATTAACAAGTGTTAATTGTAATTTTATTTACATATAAAGATTCTAAATCTATTGCACTATTCTGCCAAAATAACATTTTTATTCAAAATTTAAATTATTAATTTAATATTTGGTCCTTTCGTACTAAAATATTATAATATATTAAAGATAGAAACCAACCTGGCTCACACCGGTTTAAACTCAGATCATGTAAAATTTTAAAGGTCGAACAGACCTAAATTTTTTAGCTTCTACACCAAAATTTAATTTTAATCCAACATCGAGGTCGCAAACTTTTTTTTCGATAAGAACTCTTAAAAAAAATAACGCTGTTATCCCTAAGGTAATTTATTCTTATAATCATTAATAATGGATCAAAATTTCATAAATAAATGTAAATATATAAAAAAAGTTTATTAAATTTTTCAATCACCCCAACCTAATATTAAAAAATAAATAAATTATTAATTCTTAAAAAAATATTTATAATTTAATATAAAACTCTATAGGGTCTTCTCGTCTTTTAATCAAATTTAAGCTTTTTAACTTAAAAATAAAATTCTAAAATTTAAATAGAGACAGTTATTTTTTCATTCAACCTTTCATTCCAGCTTTCAATTAAAAAACTAATGATTATGCTACCTTTGCACGGTCAAAATACCGCGGCCATTTAAAAATCAGTGGGCAGGTCAGACTTAAAATTATACTCAATAAGACATGTTTTTAATAAACAGGTGAAAAATAATTTGCCGAATTCCTTTAATTAAACTTAATAATATAAATTAACTAAACAAATAATTTATACTAATTTAATCATTATTACTTTATTTTTTTTATTTAAATAAATATTTTAATAAAAAATTTAAAATTTATATAAATCATATCTAAATTTAATTAACTATAACATTTTATTAATGATAAAAAATTCTAATCCTACAATTTAAAAACTACCAATAATAATTATAAATATATATTTTCAAGCTTATCCCTAAAAACATACAAATTAAAAAATATATAACTAATAATTTAATTATATAATTTTTTTCAAAATAAAATTAAACCTTTTTCTTAAAAAACTAGATATATTTAAAAACGAATAACATTTCATTACTAATAGTCTATTAAAAATATTTATTTAACAATAAAATCTATAAACTAATAACTCTTCTAAATTCGAGAAATTTAATATAATTAAATTATAGTTAATCAACCCTGATACACAAGGTACAAAAAATAAATTTTTCTTTATAATATTTAAAATATTTCTCTCACAATACTCATAACCTATAATTAAATTTATTTTTTCTTATCTAATATTAAAAATTAATATACTTATTTTAATAAAAATTACCCTTAAAAATTAAATAAAATACTCAATTCAAATTAAATTGAATTTCACAACTAACTTTTTAATGTAAATAAAATACTTTATAATCAAGCTCTAATCTGTCTTTCCAGATTCACTTTCCAGTAAAACTACTTTGTTACGACTTATTTCACTTTATAGTGAAAGCGACGGGCGATATGTACATATTTTAGAGCTAAAATCATTTTAATATATTAATTAAAATTACTTTCAAATCCACTTTCAATAAAATTTTAATATTTAAATCCATTTAAATAAAATTATTGTAATCCATCTCTCCTTACTTATAAACTGCACCTTGATCTGATTTCTTTTCTTAATTAAAAATTTTGAACATTTAAATTCTTAAAAAATATTCAAACTACGACGATATACAAACTAATTAAAATAAGTTACTTTAATCGTGGAATATCAATTATAGGACAGATTCCTCTGAATAGACTAAAATACCGCCAAATTTTTTAATTTTCAAGAACATAACTAATACTAATCAAGCAATTAATTTTACATTTAAAATAATAGGGTATCTAATCCTAGTTTAATAATTAAATTTCTTAACTTCATCAACTAAAATAAATTTTAATAAAAAATTAAAATTTCACTTAATAATTTTTTTTATATAATCTATAATTATACATAAATTAATTATAGCTAAATAAATTAAATTATATCTTTTGTATAACCGCAACTGCTGGCACAAAATTTGTTAATATTCAAAATTATCCCTAAATCTAAATTACTTTAATTTTTAAAATTATTTACTGAGAATTAATCCATAAATAAACCCTATCTAAAAATTTATTATTTTCAAACAAAAATTTACATATAAATTAAAATTATACTTAATTTTAAAGTTAAAATAAAACTTTAAAATACCAATTTTATAATTAAACATTAATTTTATAATTAACCTATTTTATATAATAAAATTATTTAAATTTTTAAAATTTTTTTTTAATAAAATTTAATTAATTAACGCTATTTGTTTTTAAAAAACAATAAATCTTATAATATAATTAAACATTATTTAAACGTTCTCTCTAAGGAATGCTGAAATTTAGCCTATTTTACTAAAACTAAACCACTATGGTACATTTTAAATTTTACCGGTAATTAATTAATAAAATTTTAAATTAATTTTTATAAATAAATACCCAATAAATAATACCTTAACCAAATAAATCTAATAAATTATTAAATAAATTAATTAATCGTATTTTTAAAAATAAATGTATAGTTAATTTAAACTTTTAAATTAACTTTTAATATATTATAATAAATTATCAACCGATGAATTCTTTATCATAAAATACCAAAAAATTATAATAAAATTTAATTTTTAATGTTAATTATTAAAATAAATTTATATATATATATTTAGAGTATAAATCTAAAATAAATTATTTATAAATCAACAATTAATTATAAAAATTATTAATAATTTTTTTTTAGTAATTTTTATCAAATATATTAATATAACTTTAAATTATAAATAATACAAAAAACTACCTCAAAATTAATATAAGCTACAATTATAATTTAAAATAAATTCTACTTATATTAAATTATACTAATTAAATTAAAATTTACATTATTATATAAAATTATTTAAATTTTCTTAATTTAATAATTTTAAAACAAATATTTTAATTTTATAAATTTAAAATAAATTTTAAATTTATTTAACCAATAATTTAAACCTAATACAACTTTAATCTTTAAATCTAATTATTTTGAATTTTTTTATAAAATTTTAACGGCCTATTCAGCTATACTAATAATTTTTTAATTATAATTAAAATCCCTAAATCCTAATTTAATTAAAATAATTTTAATAAAACCCCATTTACTGTAAAATCCCTAATTTTATAATAAATATAAATTTTAACTAAAATTTCCAAATATACTAATAATTTTTTAATTATAATTAAAATCCCTAAATCCTAATTTAATTAAAATAATTTTAATAAAACCCCATTTACTGTAAAATCCCTAATTTTATAATAAATATAAATTTTAACTAAAATTTCCAAATATACTAATAATTTTTTAATTATAATTAAAATCCCTAAATCCTAATTTAATTAAAATAATTTTAATAAAACCCCATTTACTGTAAAATCCCTAATTTTATAATAAATATAAATTTTAACTAAAATTTTCAAATATACTAATAATTTTTTAATTATAATTAAAATCCCTAAATCCTAATTTAATTAAAATAATTTTAATAAAACCCCATTTACTGTAAAATCCCTAATTTTATAANAAATATAAATTTTAACTAAAATTTCCAAATATACTAATAATTTTTTAATTATAATTAAAATCCCTAAATCCTAATTTAATTAAAATAATTTTAATAAAACCCCATTTACTGTAAAATCCCTAATTTTATAATAAATATAAATTTTAACTAAAATTTNCAAATATACTAATAATTTTTTAATTATAATTAAAATCCCTAAATCCTAATTTAATTAAAATAATTTTAATAAAACCCCATTTACTGTAAAATCCCTAATTTTATAATAAATATAAATTTTAACTAAAATTTCCAAATATACTAATAATTTTTTAATTATAATTAAAATCCCTAAATCCTAATTTAATTA